GTGATAGAATAATTTAATGTTGCGTGTTGTGTTTTTGTTATTTCTTTGAAAAAAAAAACACCATTTTTGGTTGTGGTGTTTGGGCGCAATATTTAGTTAAATATTTAAATAAGTAATTAAACGGCACAAATTACTATAACCCTAAAAATGTAATCTCATGTATGATTAATATAATAGATTTGTTGTTGACAATTTTAACTTTTACATCATTAGTATTTGTTAAGTTAATAACAGGGATTTCTATTAACATAAACCACTAATATATAAATAAAGAGAACCTATTACACTTCTGGAAGAATTAATTGCGTTATACGGGAATAACTTATCTTAATATAAACCACTGATATATTTAATAGTCGATTTATGTTCAAATAAGTTATTATTGTATGATATATAACTATAAATATCAATACACTAGACCAACTTTTTGTAAAAGGTAGAAAGTTGGTCTAGTGTATTGATATTTATAGTTATATATGAACGAACAGTAAATGTTATTGTTGGCCCGTTGTTTGTAATTTGTTGTTATAAGAGAGAGGTTAGGTGTAATGTATTAAGTTAGAGATGATGAGTTGGAGTGTTGTAGATGTGATGTTGTTAAGTGTTATGTTGTGTTTTGATGAAAAGCTTAGGTTCGAAACTGTTCGTGTACGTTGCTTAATTTATGTAAGTATTAGCATTTATTGTTGTATTCGTAGGTGTTGTGTATGTTGGTGTTTTTTATCCCCAAAAAGAGTTTTATTCTTGCTTGTTTGTTTATTATTGGCTTGTTTTATATGTAAATTTTTGTGTGATTACTATGCTGTTCTAAATGGATGGTGGTATTGTGGTTTATTCGCATTATTTATTTTTAAATATTTAAGGTGTCTTAGATTTAGCAATGCTTTAAGTATCGGTTAATTTTGTGCCAGCAGCCGCGGTTATACATTGGATGCATATTAACATGGTTGGTTAAAGCAGTTGAATGTTAATTATTTTGGAGTTTAAGTTGGGTCGTTGGGTGGAATCTTGATGTTTATAACTTCATTTGTTTATGTTTTGAAGCTGTGAAATCTTTGGTTAAACTAGGATTAGATACCCTATTATTTATGATGTAAATTATTTAAACCTGAGTAGTATTAGATATGTTCTTGAAACTTAAAGAATTTGGCGGTATTTTACTCCTTTCAGAGGAATCTGTCCCGTAATCGATAGTCCGCGTTGGACCTTGCTTAATTTTTGTTTGTATACCGCCGTTATAACGAAGATCTTTTTAGGGTTGTAATTTTCTTGATTTCTTGTTTGATAATATTTCAGGTCAAGGTGCAATTTATAATTAAGTGGAGATGGATTACATTTAAATTTATTATTGGATTGTTGGTTGAAATTTACTAACATAAAATTGGATTTGATAGTAATTTGTTGTAGATTGTACAAATGGTATTGGCTCTATAATATGTACACATCGCCCGTCGCTCTCGTTATTTAGGCGAGATAAGTCGTAACAAAGTGGTCGTACCGGAAGGTGTGGCTAGAGTGAGATTAATCAGATTGGTTCCGGTTAGTTAGGATTTTCATTTACGCTGAATTATATGTTGTGCAATTCAACACATTCTGATTGATGGTAAAATTTATTTTTATTTATGTTGATTTTGTTTTATTAGGTAAAGAATTATTTGGTTTTTGTATTGGGTTGAGATAAAATTATTTATATTATAGTTTAGTTGTACTGTGAAGGTTAATATTTTGTAATATCTTTGGAAGTTGATTTTGTTTTTCGTACCTTGTGTATCAGGGTTTATTAATTATTTAGATTTATTTTTGTTTTCCCGATTTCAAAGGGGCTAATAATTTATTTTGTTTATTGTGGAATAAATATCGATAATAGGTTGTTAGTGATGAGATGTTATTCGTCTTTGAGGGTCTCTGGTTTTCCAAGAAATGAATTTAATTCATGTGCGTTGTTTAGTCGATCTTTATTTTACGGTTTTCTTTATTTGGCACTAATGTTTTGGGGGATTAGCTTCATGACATAATTTTATAATATTGTTCTTATTAATTTTTGTGGGTTTTATGGTAACTATCATTTTAAGTGTGTTATAACTTTATTTAGTTTTTGGTTTGATTTATGTTGAATTTAAGTTTTATATTGGAATATTTATTATAATTATTTATTTTTCGTAATAATGGTGGAATTAGTAAATTAAATTTTTAAAAATTAATGAGAAACCAGTTAGGTTTATTTAGGGAACTAGGCAAAATTTTTGTGCCCGCCTGTTTAACAAAAACATCTCTTCTTGGAATTAATTTGAAGTATTACCTGCCCGCTGGAGTTTTTGAAGGGCCGCGGTATATTGACCGTGCAAAGGTAGCATAATCATTAGTCTTTTAATTGAGGGCTGGAATGAATGGTTTGACGAGGCACATACTGTCCCTTTGAAATGTTATTGAATTTGGTTTTTAAGTTAAAACACTTAAATGTTTGTATGGGACGAGAAGACCCTATAGAGTTTTACCGGTATATAATTGTTTATGTTTGTTGATTTTGAAGATGAATTATTTTCTGGTTTGGTTGGGGTGATTAGAGGATATAGTAAACTCCTCTTTATTGGTGATATATTTATTTATATTTAAATGATCCATTTATTTTGATTATAAGATTAAATTACCTTAGGGATAACAGCGTAATTTCCTTTGAGAGTTCTTATCGACAAGGGAGTTTGCGACCTCGATGTTGGATTAAGATAAATTTTTGGTGTAGGTGCTAAAAAGGTAGGTCTGTTCGACCTTTAAAATCTTACATGATCTGAGTTCAGACCGGCGTGAGCCAGGTCGGTTTCTATCTATAGTTTATTTTAACATCTTAGTACGAAAGGACCAGATATTAAAAATAATTTTTGTTATTTGATTGATAGTAAAACTGCTTTGGCAGATAAGTGCGGTGGATTTAGAATCCACATATGTAAATATTTATTTACAGGTAGTAAATGTTTATGGATCGTTTTTTTTTGGTTGTTATGTTTTTGATTCTTTTGTTGTTTGTTTTGGTTGGGGTTGCATTTTTAACTCTATTGGAGCGCAAGGTGTTAGGTTATATTCATATTCGAAAGGGTCCTAATAAAGTTGGTTTTAATGGTGTTTTACAGCCTTTTAGTGATGCAATTAAGTTATTTATGAGGGAGCAATACTTTCCGATGGTTTCTAATTATTTGCCTTATTATTTATCTCCTGTTTTTGGGTTGTTTCTGTCCTTGCTTGTATGGCTGGTAATTCCTTATTTAAGAGGTTTTGTTTCTTTTGATTTGGGTTTATTATTTTTTCTATGTTGTACAAGATTGGGGGTTTACGTGATTATGATTGCTGGTTGATCATCTAATTCTAATTATTCTTTACTAGGGGGTTTGCGGGCGGTAGCGCAAACTATTTCTTATGAAGTAAGATTGGCGTTAATTTTGTTGTCTTTTGTGTTTTTGGTTGGTAGATATAATTTGGTTAATTTTTATTATTTTCAGGTTTACGCCTGAATAATTTTCTTTACTTTTCCATTGTCTCTTTTGTGGTTTGCTTCTTGTTTGGCTGAGACGAATCGTACTCCTTTTGATTTTGCTGAGGGGGAGTCAGAGTTGGTTTCTGGTTTTAATGTTGAGTATGGTGGGGGTGGTTTCTCATTAATTTTTATGGCTGAATATACTAGAATTTTATTTATAAGATTATTATTTTGTGTGATTTTTTTTGGTTGTGATGTTAATTCATTTTTTTTTTATGTTAAGTTAACATTTATTTCTTTTTTATTTATTTGGGTCCGTGGTACTTTACCACGTTTTCGTTACGATAAATTGATATACTTGGCTTGGAAATCGTTTCTTCCTGTTTCTTTAAATTATTTATTGTTTTTTTTGGGTTTGAGGGTTTTTATGTTTTCCTTGTTGTAAGTGTATAAATTTAAGTATAAGTTAACAGGGGATTTGAACCTCTTAATTGCGCTTTCAAGACGCATGCTTGACATGTAGCTTTTTAACTATTTAATTATTTTATCCCAAATTTTTAGCACAATTGGTGTTGTAATGTAGAATGAGAAATATAAAATTGTTAGGATTTGACCTGTTATGATGTAAGGGTCTTCGACTGGACGGGCTCCGATTCACGTGAGTAGAATTACGATGTTTACTATGGATCAGAACATGATTTGATTAATTGGGTAAAATTGTATTCCTCGGAAATCTGATTTATATAATGGTATGAAAATTAAAATTATGATGGATATAAGGAGTGCAATTACTCCTCCTAGTTTATTTGGGATTGACCGTAGAATTGCGTAGGCAAATAGAAAATATCATTCTGGTTGGATGTGGACGGGTGTTACTAGGGGGTTTGCGGGCGTGAAGTTGTCTGGGTCTCTTAGGATGTATGGTTCTTTTAAGGATAAAGTTGACAAAATTATTATTAGGATTAGGAATCCTACTACGTCTTTTGTCGTGAAATATGGGTGGAATGGTACTTTGTCAATATTTCCGTTTAATCCTATGGGGTTATTTGATCCTGTTTGATGGAGGAATAATAGGTGGATCAAAACTATTGCTGCGATGATGAACGGTAGTAGGAAGTGGAGGGTGAAGAATCGTGTTAAGGTTGCGTTGTCAACTGCGAACCCACCTCATACTCATTGTACAATATCTGTTCCTACATATGGGATTGCTGATAATAAATTAGTAATCACTGTGGCACCCCAGAATGATATTTGCCCTCAAGGTAATACATATCCTAGGAAGGCTGCTGCTATTGTTAATATTAGGATCACTACACCGACTGATCAGGTGTGGGCCAATTTATAAGATCCATAATATATGTTTCGTCCGATGTGTATATAAATACATATGAAGAATAATGAGGCCCCATTTGCGTGTAAGGTTCGTAGGAGTCACCCATAATTTACGTCTCGGCAGATGTGGGCGACTCTTGAGAAGGCCAGGTCAATATTGGGGCAGAAGTGTATTGATAGGAATAAGCCCGTTATGATTTGGATAATAAGGCAAATTCCTAGTAGTGATCCGAAATTTCATCATGCTCTAATGTTGGATGGGGTTGGTAAATCTACTAGGGAGTTGTTAGCAATTTTTATAAGTGGGTGATGATTTCGTATGGGTTTATTCATTATCTTATTTGTCGTAGGGGTCCTTTGGCGAGATTAGTAATTTTTACTACGACGATCAAGGTTAAAAGGAGATATAGGGCTAATATGATCGTTAATGTTCCGGTAGGTAAGTTGTATAATTTTCTTAAGATTAAAAATGTGTTAGTGGTTATTTCTTCGTTTGGTAAAGAATCATGATTATTGTAATTGTATACGGAATTTATTCTTAATAATAGGATAGCGAATATAATTACTATTGCTATTATTATTTTTGTTGATGTATGGAATATTTCATTTGAAGCTAATCTTGTTACGTAGATGAATAGAATTAATATTCCCCCTATAAATACTAGGAATAGTACATATGAGAATCAAAATCTTTGGTGTATCAGGCCTCTGATTACTGCTATTAAAATTGTTTGAATTATTAATATTAAGCCTATTGCTAGTGGGTGGTTTATTTGGGAAAATGTGAGTCTTGTAATTAGTCTTATTGATAGAATGAGTTTTTCAATTTCAGGGAATAGTTTATTTAAAATAATAATTTTGGAGATTATCGATAAGAGTTATCTTTTCCTTGAAGTTTTAAAAGGTTAGACCTTATTTTTGGTTTACAAGACCAATATTTTATTTAAATTATTAAAACTTAATGTCAATGATTTATTATTTTTCATTTATTATTGTTTGTGGTGTTTGGGTGTTTTCCTCTAATCGTAAGCACTTATTGGTTACTTTGTTGAGATTGGAATTTATTGTTTTGGGTTTATTTATTATTATGTATTATTATCTTTGTCAATTTAATTACGAGTTATCTGTTGTTGTTTTCTTTTTGGTTTTTTCGGTTTGTGAAGGTTCTTTGGGTTTGTCAATTTTGGTGTCAATGATTCGTAGATATGGTAATGATTATTTTCAATCTTACAGAATACTTCAATGTTAAGTTTTTTAATATATTTGCTTTTTTTGATCCCTTTATGTTCAGTTATTAATGTGTGGTGGATGATAAGATCTTTAATGTTTCTCGTTTCTTTTATGTTTATTTTTTGTTTTCCTTATTTTTCTTGTTGGGGTAACTTAAGATATTTTTTTGGTTGTGATGTTATTTCTTACGGGTTGGTTTTGTTAAGATTTTGAATTTGTGTACTTATAATTTTAGCTAGAGAAGGTATTAGTCGTTCTGGTTATTACTCAAGTTTTTTTATTTTTGTTGTTATCTTTTTGATGATAATATTATATTGTGCTTTTATGAGAATAAATTTATTTTCTTTTTATTTGTTTTTTGAGGGTAGAATTATTCCCACGCTATTTCTTATTCTTGGGTGGGGTTATCAACCTGAGCGTCTTCAAGCCGGTATTTACTTGTTGTTTTATACATTAACAGCCTCTTTACCTTTGTTAGTTGGTATTATGTATATTTATGACGTGTATTCTACTTTGTATTTTGTTTTGTTCGGTAAATTTATTTTCTCCAGTAGTTTATTTTATTTATGCATGGTCTTTGCTTTTTTGATTAAGATGCCAATGTTTCTGGTTCATTTATGATTACCTAAAGCTCATGTAGAGGCTCCTGTTTCTGGTTCAATAATCCTGGCCGGGGTGTTGTTGAAGTTAGGGGGTTATGGATTGCTTCGGGTATATACACTTTTATTAAATTTGGCCTTCAATTTGAACTATATTTGGATTTCTATTAGTTTGGTTGGTGGTTTTTTGGTCAGATTAATCTGTTTGCGGCAAACGGATTTGAAGTCGTTGATTGCTTATTCTTCTGTTGCTCATATAGGTGTGGTTATTGGCGGGATTATAACCTTGAGATATTGAGGTTTTTGTAGATCTTATGTTTTGATAATTGCTCATGGATTATGTTCATCTGGTTTATTTTGCCTTGCGAATGTATCATATGAACGTCTTGGAAGACGGAGATTAATAATTAATAGGGGTTTAATAAGACTTATACCTAGAATATCTATGTGATGATTTTTGTTAGGGTTTTGTAATATGGCGTCTCCTCCTTCTATAAATCTTCTTGGTGAAATTGGTTTATTGAATAGATTGGTTGCTTGGTCTTGGTTAAGAATATTTATATTAGTCCTCATTTCATTTTTTAGAGCTTCATATACAATTTATATATATTCTTATAGTCAACATGGTAAATTATATTCAGGAATTTATTCCTGCTCATTGGGTTATGTTCGGGAGTTTTTATTAATATTTTTGCATTGGTTTCCTTTAAATTTTTTAATTTTGAGGGGCGATTTTATTATTTTATGTTTTTAATTCATGCTTAGGTAGTTTAATTAAAATATCGGTTTGTGGTGTCGGTGATGTAAGAATTTACCCTTGGTCTATGTTTTATATATCTATTTGTAAAATTAGATTTATTTTTTTATTTGTTTCAAGAGTTGTTTTTTGTTTAATAGGTTTTAATTTTTCATTAAATGATTTGATTTATTTTGTTGAGTGGGAGGTTGTTACCTTGAACTCCACTCCTATTGTTATAACCATTTTGTTAGATTGGATATCATTAATTTTTTTGGGTTTTGTTCTTTTTATTTCCTCTTTGGTAATTTTGTATAGAGAGGATTATATAAGTGGTGATTTAAATATTAATCGTTTTATTATTCTGGTTCTTTTGTTTGTTTTGTCAATAATATTTTTGATTATTAGACCTAATTTGATTAGAATTTTATTGGGTTGGGATGGTCTAGGTTTAGTTTCTTATTGCTTAGTAATTTATTATCAGAATGTGAAATCTTACAATGCCGGTATATTGACTATTTTATCTAATCGGGTGGGTGATGTTGCCTTATTAATATGTATTGCGTGAATAATTAATTTCGGTAGATGGAATTATATTTATTATTTGGAATTCTTGAAGAATTCCACAGAAATATTTTACATTACTATTTTGGTAGTACTGGCTGGAATGACTAGGAGAGCCCAAATTCCCTTTTCTTCTTGGTTACCCGCTGCCATGGCAGCGCCTACCCCAGTGTCGGCTCTTGTTCATTCATCTACTTTAGTAACTGCTGGGGTATATTTATTGATTCGTTTTGGTTTAGCTTTTGGTGAATCTTTAAATATAATTCTTTTATTGGTTTCTGGGTTAACTATATTCATAGCAGGTCTTGGTGCAAATTTTGAATATGATTTGAGGAAGATTATTGCTTTGTCAACTCTTAGTCAATTGGGTTTAATAATAAGAATTTTATCAATCGGTTTTTATAGTTTGTCTTTTTTTCATTTGTTAACTCATGCTTTGTTTAGGGCATTATTATTTATATGTGCAGGTATAATTATTCATGCAATAAAGGATTCTCAGGATATTCGCTTTATGGGTAATTTGTCTTTTCAAATACCTTTAACTTCTTCATGTTTAATGGTTTCCAATTTTACTTTATGTGGAATGCCATTTTTAGCGGGTTTTTATTCAAGGGATTTGATTTTGGAGGTTGTTTCAATGAGATATATTAATTTTTTTGGGTTTGTTCTTTTCTTTTTATCAACCGGTTTAACAGTTTGTTATTCTTTTCGATTGTTTTATTATACGTTGTGTGGTGATTTTAATATATTCCCTTTATTTAGAGTTGACGAAGTTAATTACAATATAGTGCTAGGTATACTTGGTTTGTTAGTTATGGCAGTTTTAGGGGGTAGAATGTTAAGATGAATTATTTTTCCGACCCCCGTGATTACTTTTTTACCTTTTCATTTAAAAATAATGGCTTTGTTTGTAAGAATTGTTGGTGGTTGAGTTGGTTATGAAGTTTCTAAGTTGTATTTAGGTGAGTCTTTAGTTGGAATAATATATTATGGTAGTTCATGTTTTTTGGGGTCCATATGGTTTATGCCTTATATTTCTACTTATTCTTTATCTTCAGCTCCATTAGTTGTTGGTTATCAGACTTTAAAAATTTTTGATTCCGGTTGGAGAGAGTATTTTGGGGGTCAGGGTTTATATTGATTTATAATGAGTTTGGGGAAGGTAAATCAATGATGGCAGTTGAATAATATAAAGTTCTTCTTGATATTTTTTGCGGTATGATTTATTTTATTGGTTTTTGTGGTATTAATTTACTTGAATAGCTTATGTAAGAGCGCTACACTGAAGATGTAGATGAGATTAATATTAAATCTTTAAGTATATTTATGAAAGCTACTTCTTTGTCTTTACAGTGAAAATGTAATGTTTTTGTAAACTACATAAATAGAAACATAAACGGATTTTAACCGCTAGAGTGATAAGTTAGCAGCTTTCACTTGAGCATCATGTTTCCTTAACCGGAATATAACTTCATTAATATTATTAACAGTAATATACCTCTATTTTGGTTTCGGTTAAATAAAATAAGGATAATAATTATCTAAGATTAGGTCGAAACTAATTGCAATAAATCGCTTCTTATTTGAGGTAGACCAATAGTATTAGTACTTTCTGTTTGCAATTCAAATGTTATAATTAACTACAACCCCTTATGTTGCTCATTCTAGTGATCCTTGTCTTCATTCGTAATATAACCCAACAATTAGAATAATTAGGAATAGGGCTCTAATAAGGGCTCATGATATGAGGTTGGAAGTTGTTATAATAACAGTTATTGGTAAGAGTATTGCAATTTCTACGTCGAAGATTAGGAAAATAACAGCAATTAAGAAGAATCGTAGGGAGAAAGGTAGTCGTGCAGATCTTTTTGGGTCAAATCCGCATTCAAACGGTGAACTTTTTTCTCGATCTTCAATTATTTTTTTTGAAAGTAGTGTTGTTAATATTATGATAATTAATGAAAGGATAAATGATATTGTTAATATGGTTGTAATTATTATGATTATTTATTCTGCTATAACAGGCTTTTTGATTGGAAGTCAAATATACTCAATATATTAAATAAATAGTTATCTACCTCATCAGTAAATGGAGATGTAGAGGAATAATCATACCACATCTACAAAATGTCAATATCAAGCTGCTGCTTCAAACCCGAAATGGTGGTTGGATGAGAAGTGGAGGGCCGAATGTCGTATTAAACATGTTAATAGGAATGTGGTTCCAATAATAACGTGTAGTCCATGGAAACCTGTTGCCACGAAAAATGTGGATCCGTAAACTGAATCAGCGATTGTGAAGGTTGCCTCAATATATTCGTAGGCTTGAAGGGCTGTAAAATAAATACCTAGTAGGACTGTAAAAAATAATCCTTGCGCTCCTTGGTTGAAGTTATTTTCCAATAATCTATGATGGGCTCATGTAACTGTAACTCCTGACGCAAGGAGAATAGCAGTATTTAGTAGTGGAATTTGCAGGGGGTTAAATGGGTTGATTCCGGTTGGAGGTCAAGATGATCCTAATTCGATTGTTGGTGATAGGCTTCTATGAAAAAACGCCCAAAAAAATGAAATAAAGAAGAATACCTCCGAAATGATAAATAGAATTATCCCCCATCGTAAACCTTTAGTAACTATTTTTGTATGTAGTCCTTGATAAGTGCCTTCTCGTACAATATCTCGTCATCACTGAATTATCGTTAGGAGTATGATTATAGTTCCAATTATCAATAATTCTTGGTTATATTGGTGGAATCATTTAATTATTCCTGTTATTGTTACTATGGCCCCGATTGCCCCTGTTAACGGTCAAGGTCTTTGATTTACTAAATGGAATGGGTGATTTGCGTGTGTTGACATTATTAGTTAACCTCTCTAGAATATAGTGTTGTCAGTACTGCAAATACATAAGATTGAATGATTGCTACCGCTGATTCAAGAATTAGCAGTGCAATTTGAGCAATAATAAGGATAATTAGTAAAGGGATTCTTATTGATGGTCCATTATTCCCTAGAAGAGTTAATAGAAGATGTCCTGCAATTATATTAGCTGCTAATCGTACTGCAAGTGTTCCGGGCCGAATTAGATTTCTTACCGTTTCAATGCAAACTATAAATGGTATAAGGATACCTGGGGTTCCCTGTGGGACGAGATGAATAAATATATGTTGTGTATTGTTGACCCAACCATAAATTATAAATGTGAGCCATAAAGATAATGCCAATCTAAGGGTTATTACTAGGTGGCTGGTGCTGGTGAAAATATATGGGAATAATCCTATGAAGTTGTTAAATATAATTATTGAGAATAAGGAAATAAATATAAGTGTTCTTCCTTTATTTACTTGATTCTCTCCTAATAGGTTTTTGAATTCTTTGTGTAGATTTATTAAAATTATATTTCATAATAAAAAATGCCGTGAGGGGATTAATCATATTGTTGACGGAATAAAAAGTAATCCTATAATGGTTCTTAATCAGTTAAGTGGGAGGTTAAATGTTCTTGTAGATGGGTCAAATACTGAGAATAAGTTAGTTATCATTTTCAATTTATTGAGTTTACTTTAATAGTTTTCTTGGTTGGATTTATGTTTTTGTGAATATGTGAATAATAATTAACCACGTTAAACAGCAGGAGGGTTAAGGAGAACATAAAGAATAGTATTAATCATCTTAAAGGTATTATTTGAGGCACAAAAAGATATTACTGTGTAATAATTCTAACTTGACACGTTAATGTTATAAATTTAACTAATCTTTCCATCAGAAGTAATCGTTAGTTTACTATTATTTGGTTTAAGAGACCATTACTTTCTTTCAGCCATCTGATGTTTATTCTCTCATTTTTATAATTCAGTCGATAAATTTGTTAGTTGACACTCTTTCGATAACAATAGGCATAAATCTGTGATTTGCCCCGCAAATTTCGGAGCATTGCCCAAAGAATAACCCAGGCCGGTTGATTATAAAGCTACATTGGTTTAGGCGACCTGGTGTCGCGTCAGCTTTAATTCCTAATCTGGGAACTGTTCAGGAGTGTAGTACATCTGCGGCAGTGACAATAATGCGAATGAATGTATTTATTGGTAGTGTGACATGGTTATCTGTGTCTAGTAGCCGAAAATTTCTTGATGTTAATTCTTCTTGAGGGATTATATATGAATCGAATTCTACTTTAATGAAATCCGAGTATTCATATCTTCAATACCATTGATGTCCAATAGTTTTTAATGTTATAGATGGGTTGTGGATTTCATCTATTAAATATAGGAGTCGCAATGATGGTGTAGCAATAAAGATCAAAATAATTGCTGGGGCAATAGTTCACGCAGTTTCAATTAATTGACCTTCCAGTAGAAATCGATTAACGTATTTATTAGTAATTAGTGTTAATATTATATAGGCAACCACTCTTAGAATTATTAGAATGATTATCAAGGCGTGATCATGGAAATAGATTAGTTGTTCCATGATTGGTGAGGCTCTGTCTTGTAAGTTTATATTTGCTCATGTTGCCATTATTTCTAATAAAAGTTTCTTGAACTTCATATGTGGAGCTTAAATCCACCGCACTTATCTGCCATATTAGATATTTAAGTTTTAGTAATTGTGGGAAGTTCTGAATATCTGTGTTCTGCCGGTGGGAGGTTTTGTAGTCATTCAACTGAATTTCTTGTTTGTGTAGTAAAGAGTACTTGTCGGTTAGTTCTTATTCTTTCCCACAAAATGAAAATGAAAAGCATAACTCTAACGAATGAAATTGTTGACCCAATTGACGAGATGATGTTTCATAAAGTGTAGGCGTCTGGATAATCGGAATACCGTCGTGGTATTCCGGCTAATCCTAGGAAGTGTTGTGGGAAGAAGGTTAAGTTGACCCCGATAAATATAACTATAAATTGAATTTTTAGTCATTTTGGATTTATTGTTAGTCCTCTAAATAAAGGGAATCATTGCACGAAACCTGCTATAATAGCGAACACGGCTCCTATGGAAAGTACATAATGGAAGTGGGCAACAACATAATAAGTGTCATGTAAGATGATATCAATAGATGAATTGGCTAATACTACTCCCGTTAACCCTCCCATTGTAAACAAGAATACAAATCCTAGGGATCATAAACATGCTGCTCTATAAGTTAGTTGTGATCCATATATTGTCGCAAGTCAGCTGAAAATTTTGATTCCTGTAGGTACTGCAATAATTATTGTAGCTGAAGTGAAGTAAGCTCGTGTATCAACATCTATTCCTACTGTGAATATATGGTGGGCTCAAACGACAAAACCTAAGAGGCCAATTGCTAGTATTGCGAAAATTATTCCTAAATTACCAAAAGCTTCCTTCTTACCTCTTTCATGACAAATAATGTGAGAAATTATACCAAAACCTGGTAGGATTAAAATATAAACTTCTGGGTGACCAAAAAACCAAAATAAATGTTGATATAAAATAGGGTCCCCTCCCCCAGCGGGGTCAAAAAATGACGTATTTAAATTGCGGTCTGTTAATAGTATGGTGATAGCCCCTGCTAATACCGGGAGAGATAGGAGTAGTAAAAGTGCAGTAATTGCTACTGATCAAACAAAAAGTGGAATTCGTTCCGGTATTATATTTGAGGGTTTTATATTAATTGTCGTTGAAATAAAGTTTACTGCTCCTAGAATTGATGACACACCTGCAAGGTGGAGGGAAAAAATTGTTAAATCCACTGAAGCTCCGGCATGGGCAATCCCTCTCGCCAAGGGAGGATAAACAGTTCACCCTGTTCCTGCTCCACTTTCAACTATTCTTCTTGTTAAAAGAAGTGTGAGAGATGGTGGGAGTAACCAAAATCTTATATTATTTATTCGCGGGAAGGCTATATCTGGTGCACCTAGTATTAAGGGGACTAATCAGTTCCCAAACCCTCCAATCATAATTGGTATAACTATAAAGAAAATTATAACGAACGCGTGAGCTGTTACAATTACGTTATAAATTTGGTCATCTCCAATCAATGATCCTGGTTGACCTAATTCGGCCCGAATTAATATACTTAATGATGTGCCTACTATACCTGATCAGGCACCAAAAATAAAGTAAAGAGTTCCAATGTCTTTGTGGTTTGTCGAGAATAATCATCGTTTAATAATTAGTAGAATGGCTGAGATAGAGGTGATAGATTGTAAATCTATTAAGGAGTGATTACTCTTCTACTATATGGGCCTTATATTCACGAAGTGATATCAGATTGCAAATCTGGAGGGGTAATGAATTATTATTAAGGCCTAAAGATGTATCTTTATATATAGCTTTGAAGGCTATTAGTTTATGTTAACTTAAGGACTTAAATTATACCTGTGAATATAGTACATAATACTAGACCTGTTAAGGATAGGAAGGATAGGAAGGATCTACATAACGTGTAGAATTGGTTTCTGGAAAATTGTTTATTTCATTTTAATTCTGTATGTAAAATTAGGAATCTTGAATAACAAATACGTAGATAATAATATAATGTAAGTAGTGATCCTATTACTATAAATGTAATTAGGAAGTAGTGTTTGTTGGCGGTCATCTCTTGAATAATAACTCATTTGGGTATAAATCCTAGGAATGGTGGTAACCCACCTAGAGATAGAAGGCTGGTGAATATAAGGAATTTTGTAATCACTATTTCTTTTTTTATTATTATCAATTGGTTAATGAATGAGGGTTTGAAGGGTTTAATGATGGAGATGACTGTCGTCGTCAGTAATGAATAAATGGAGAAATATAATAATCACATGCTTTCTCTTAGGCTTATTGCTGATAGTATCCATCCTGTGTGATTAATAGATGAATAAGTTAAAATTTTACGTAGTGACGTTTGATTAATACCTCCAATTGACCCAATTGCTACTGATGTTATAATAATTCTAGCCAGGAATAGATTTATTTTAAGCAGGTATGAGATTAGGATAAATGGAGAGATTTTTTGCACTGTTATTAGTAGTAAACATCCTGTTCACTCCAGCCCTTCTATTACTCTTGGGAATCATCAGTGGAGCGGAGCGGCACCTATTTTGAGAAGAAGGGGGGTGGAAATTGCTACTGATGAGTAAATTCTTCATTCAAACGAGAATAAATTGTCTGCTAGAGCTATTACTATTACCAGGAAAAGTAAAATTGATGATGCTATTGCTTGAACGAGAAAGTATTTTAGCGATGCCTCTGTTGTGTAAATATTGTTGATATTTGACATAAGTGGGATAAATGAGAGTAAATTAATTTCTAAGCCTATTCAAGCACCAAATCATGAGTTTGCTGATACAGAAATGAGAACCCCGCTTAATAAAGTAATCATAAGAAGGATTTTTGTTGAGTTGTTTGGCATTAGAGAAGAGGAATAATCCTATAGATGGGGTATGAACCCATTAGCTTATATTTAGCTTACTTTTCTGTATTACGTTTTAGTGTATGATGCACGGGAATTTTTGATGTTTCTGGTAATAGTTTGATTCTATTAGACGTAATGAAGGTAGATTAAATCTACTTTAATTATTCTATCACAATAATCCTTTAATCAGGCACTTCATT